GTCAATTCGCGAGGTTTTTTAAAACCACCTGTGAGATACACACGAAATACGTGCAGGATTATCATTAGGACCATCATACTTGCCGACCATCGATGAACCGATCGGATTAACCAACCAAAGTTAGCTTCCGTCATTATGTATTGAACAGAAGCAAAAGCCTCAGTAACGGTCGGACGGTAGTAAAAAGTCATAGCAAAGCCTGTAGCTACTTGTACTAAAAAACAAGTAAGCGTAATTCCTCCTAGACAATAAAATATGTTGACATGAGGAGGAACGTATTTACTAGTTATATCATCTGCAATCGCCTGAATCTCGAGACGTTCTTCGAACCAATCGTAAACTTTATTGAGATAGGTAACCCGGGGAGACTCCCCCTCCGAGAACCGTATATGAGAATTTCATCTCGTACAGCTCAAACAAAAACACCCAAATACTGGGTGAAAAGGGTATGGAATAGAAAATTGGAAACTTCTTAATCTTCTGATTCAATCTTATCTAAAGATACGAAAGAGTCAAAATCAGAAAGCTCTTCTTTGTGGTTATAATTAGAATGCCAAAAAATCAAGTCGGCTCCCTTGTCTTTATGTTGATCGTTACAGGCCTCTTGAATCTTCTATTTACCTATTTCTTTTTCTTTGATTTGTTATTTTTATTTGATTTGTTATTTTGATTTGTATGGAATGCGGTTTTACTTTTGTTTTCTTTATTATTGATAGGAATTTTCTTGTTAAGACCCTATGAATCAATTGAAACCTCAGATTCATACTAGAACCACGATGATTCAATAAAACCTTCAAACTAAGTCCAAAGATTCCCCGAGTAAGAACCATTGGATCATCATTTATTCAACGAGGAGAATAGATAAACTTACTAAAAATACAAAGAAACATTTGTCCTTTGAGCAAAATCAAAGCAGAAATGGGAATTTGAAAGATTTTTCTTCTTTCAATTTCTAACTTTTTCTAATTTTTGAATCCGGCCGCGAGGTCTGAATATTAAGTATGAATCATAGTTCGAATACTTCGTGATCTATTTCATGTATTCCGTGCTCCAGATACTAGAATAAATATCCGACGGGGTAAAACCATCTCTATCAAGACGACAGACCCATTCTCTGTACTATCAATAGGATCAATTCTAACAAGTCACACACTCATATTCCGGAAATACAGAAACAAAAAAATTGCGCGGTCGAACTACCAAGTCGAACTACCAAAAAAAAATGAGCTAAAATCAAAATCCGGGACCTAAATGCTTCCCTTTTTGTATTTAAAAGCTAGGATTTTGTGGTTCTTGTAACTCTAATTCAGTGAAATTCCATCCAGTAAAACGGAAGAATTATAAATCTCCAAAATAATAGATAGGAATATCGCAAATAGGGCCATTGCGACACCCATCAAAGGAGTAGTTCCCCATCCAGGAGCTACTTTACCATATTCCGAATTCAATGGTTTCAATAAATCCCCTACAGCAGTTCGTCTTGGACCAGATCTAGAACTACCCTCAACAGTTTGTGCAGCCATAAATCCTATTTTGTATTCATTGAGATCTGTTGACTTTGTATACCATTCCGTTGTAAATAAACGATCTTATCATAGATCCATTGTGGTCTTGAAATTATATAAGAATGGAAACAGCAACCCTAGTCGCCATCTCTATATCTGGTTTACTTGTAAGTTTTACTGGGTACGCCTTATATACTGCTTTTGGGCAACCCTCTCAACAACTAAGGGATCCATTCGAAGAACACGGGGACTAGTTGACGTAATGGGCCTCCCAATATTGCAATATTGGGAGGCCCATTACGTCAATTGAGATAATGAAAAATCATTTCATTTTTTTAGTTGGAACTTTAGGCGGTTCTCGAAAAAAGATAGCGAAAAAAATGATCCCTAAAGTCGAGACTAAGAGGAATGTATAAACCAATGCTTCCATAAATTCGATCGCGGTTTACAATTATAGCTTCCATACCTGTTTATTTGGGATTATCTCCCGAATTAAAGAAAAAAGAAGAATCAAAGAAAAGGCGGCATTTTCAATCCAGATTTCTTCAGTACCTTATGTAAAATCACAAACAGAAAATCGAAACCAGAAGCGAAAAAGAACAGAGCAGCATCAGACTATTTGCCTTCTTGTCGTTGGATCTCCAAGTTTTTGGAATGCTCCAAATTCCACTTGAGCATCCAAATCTGGGTCAATACCAGCAAAAACATCTCTGAACAGGGTTCTAGCACCATGCCAAATGTGTCCGAAGAAGAAGAGCAGAGCAAACGAAGCATGTCCAAAAGTAAACCAACCCCTTGGACTGCTACGAAAAACACCATCGGATTTCAAAGTAGCACGATCTAATTCAAAAATTTCACCCAATTGAGCACGTCTAGCATATTTTTTCACAGTAGCCGGATCACTATAACTCACTCCATTCAGTTCACCACCATAGAACTCAACAGTTACACCTACTTGTTCGACACTATACTTCGATTCTGCCCTTCTAAAAGGAACATCGGCTCTAACAATTCCATCTCCGTCTACCAAAACAACTGGAAATGTTTCAAAAAAAGTAGGCATACGACGTACAAAAAGTTCACGCCCTTCTTTATCTCTAAAGATCGGGTGTCCTAACCACCCGACAGCTATTCCATCCCCGTTATCCATTGAACCCGCTCTGAATAATCCCCCTTTCGCCGGATTATTTCCGATGTAATCATAAAAAGCTAATTTTTCAGGAATTTTAGACCAAGCTTCTGATAAACTTTGATTTTCGGCTAGTCCAGCACTAACTCTTCGATATATTTCTTGCTGAAAGTATCCCTGATCCCATTGATAACGGGTGGGACCAAATAATTCGATGGGGGTAGTTGCTGAACCATACCACATAGTTCCAGCAACAACAAAAGCTGCAAAAAAGACAGCAGCGATGCTGCTGGAAAGAACGGTTTCAATATTGCCCATACGTAATCCTTTGTATAGACGTTGAGGCGGACGGACACTAAGATGGAATAAGCCTGCTAAGATGCCCAATGTCCCTGCTGCAATATGATGAGAGGCTATTCCTCCTGGAACAAAAGGGTCAAAACCTTCCACACCCCACGCTGGATTTACAGCCTGTACCTTTCCAGTTAGTCCATAAGGGTCGGACACCCATATTCCAGGACCATACAATCCTGTTACATGAAATGCGCCAAACCCAAAACAAGCTACTCCGGAGAGAAATAAATGAATTCCAAAGATCTTAGGCAAATCCAAAGAAGGTTTTCCTGTACGTTCATCACCAAATATTTCTAGATCCCAATACACCCAATGCCAAATAGCTGCCAAGAAGCACAAGCCAGAAAACACAATATGTGCCCCAGCTACACCTTCGTAACTCCAAATACCCGGATTCGTTATCGTCCCTCCTGTAATACTCCAACCGCCCCATGAATTGGTTATTCCTAAACGAGTCATGAAGGGTATAACGAACATACCTTGTCTCCACATTGGATCAAGAACGGGGTCGGAGGGATCAAAAACGGCTAATTCATATAGAGCCATTGAACCGGCCCAACCAGCAACCAGAGCTGTATGCATTATATGGACAGAAAGCAAACGACCGGGATCATTCAATACGACGGTATGAACACGATACCAAGGCAAACCCATGGGAATACCCCTTTATCAACAAAAAATAGACACTATGTAACTTTATTGCATTATTGCATTGAAAAAAAAACTATGCTATGGACCGCCCTTTTTTTTTCAGCCGATTCTCTCGGAAAAAGGATTAATATTTGTTCTATTCTTTTAGTATTTAGTAATAATGGAACAGTTCGGTTCGTAGGAAAAAAGAGAAGCAGATCTATTCTATACTCGATAAGTACCAATACGCAATGGGGGTTGATTCCCTTTTCTATGAGCGAATGCATCTATATTTGGTCATCATTCAAAGGGCCTATTCGTAAGAATTTTCCTTTCTTCATTCTGTTTTCCTTTACTTTATTTTCTGAACTTATTCAATCTATATATAAAATATGATAAAGGTCGATATTATTAAGATAATAAGCACATTATTACGCTTCCACATCAAAGTGAAATAGAGTACTTAATTCTTTTTTCTTTCAGTTTATGCCTATTGGTGTTCCAAAAGTACCTTTTCGAAGTCCCGGAGAGGAAGATGCATCTTGGGTTGACGTATAGTGCGACTTGTCAGATATATTGGGTCATATGGGATTTCCCCATTCTCTCCCTCGATGGAGATATCCTCTGTTTCGCCCCCAAAAAAAAATTGAATTATCAAAAATTTGTAGCGTGAAGCGCAATGAAGTGCAAATAGATCCGTTTTGTGAGGAGGTATCTTTAAATAATATTAGCAATTAAAATAATTTATGGTCGGCTTGGCTGGACCAATAAAATGAAGTATCCAGGCTCCGTTTAAAAAACCCAATTGGTAATATATTTATGATTATTACTTATATCATAAACGATTCGATTTCGTTAAATAGGAATGATCTCAAACTGTTAATCAATCGAATCCAAAAGGGAATGAATATGAATACGTCGAATATTTAGCAGAAGGCATGAAAGAAATGAATTGAAAAAAGGGGGGGTAATAGCAAAAAAAAGACGTGGTATTGGGGTCATTTGTCCTATATGGACAAATCAAAATCGGGCAGATACTTACTCGGAGTAGAGCATAAACCTAAAAAAATTGAAGAAGCCCATTCAGGAACAAGAAAATGACATCGTGATTTTTGAATCGGATCTCGATGAAAAAATACATCAATGAAAGGTTAGTTCGATAAGTTTAGTGAATTGTTTTTTCTATTATAGGAAAACCCGCCAAAGTCATCGTTCTTGAAAAATGGAAGAAAAGCCCCTTCGCTAGAAGTTAGAAAGAACCCGCTATGAAAAAAGAAAGAGGGCTGGAGTTTACACATTGATTTTTTTCGCATGTTGAACCGTATGCATCAAAAGGTGCCTGTACGGCTCCTAAAGGATACAATTTGATCCTAATCAACCGACTTTATCGAGAAAGATTACTTTTTTTAGGCCAAGAAGTTGATAGCGAGATCTCGAATCAACTTATTGGTCTTATGGTATATCTCAGTATAGAGAATGATACCGAGGATCTTTATTTGTTTATAAACTCTCCTGGCGGCTGGGTAATACCCGGAATAGCTATTTATGATACTATGCAATTTGTGCGACCAGATGTACACACAATATGCATGGGATTGGCCGCTTCAATGGGGTCTTTTATCCTGGTCGGAGGAGAAATTACCAAACGTCTAGCATTCCCTCACGCTTAGCGCCAATGAGTTTTTTATTTGAGAGAAAAAAGAAGACTATGCCTTCACCATATGAATTATTAATATTCAGTAATAATAGCATGGCACTTCGAATTCGATATCCAAATTCTTTATTGTTTTTTTTTTTTCAAAAGATTCTCGATTATGTATCGAAAGAGTAGTATGAGACAAACGAAGGGTATTTACGACTTTATCTTACCTATCGTAGGCCTATTTCAGCGTCACAAACTTTTTTCACACCAGAGGATTATTAACAGGATTTAGGTTATCAAAGAGTACGAAAATAAAAAAAAAGAAAGAAACTTTGGGATTGCTGAATAACAGCCGAAATAAATATAGAAAGCAACGGGGCCATCATAGTATTTTTGAACTCCTCCAAAAAAAAGAAGGGTGGTAATTGGATCATTTACCGATCTGGGTATAAGAGACCCCATATTTTCTCTTTCTTCGATGAAAGGTAAAAAAGTGAAGTCCATTGGAGAGCCGTATGCAATGCGCAAAAATGCCCGTACGGTTGTTCAATTCTATCTTTTTCTTATTCTTTCTCTCTTCCCCTCCACGGATCGTCGAGCTATAGGAATCTTTTATTATGTTATATTATCTATATCGTTTTATTATGTTATCTTATCTATATAATCAGGGTAATGATCCATCAACCTATTGCCGCTTTTTATGAGGCACAAACGGGCGAATTTATCCTGGAAGCGGAAGAACTACTGAAACTGCGCGAAACCCTTACAAGGGTTTATGTACAAAGAACAGGCAAGCCCTTATGGGTTGTATCCGAAGACATGGAAAGGGATGTTTTTATGTCAGCAACAGAAGCCCAAGCTCATGGAATTGTTGATCTTGTAGCGGTTGTATAAAAAATAGCAGTGATTTCACGCAAATACACGATTTCCGATTTTATCTTCTTACTTCTTAAGGGTTTAATATTCTATATAATCTATTAAATAGAAGAAATTCATAATCGTCCGGTTAGGATCGATCTAAACCAACCCCTAATGTATAATTCAGCATGCCAACTATTAAACAACTTATTAGAAACCCAAGACAGCCAATCAGAAACGTCACGAAATCCCCCGCTCTTGGGGGATGCCCTCAGCGCCGAGGAACATGTACGAGGGTGTATGTGCGACTCGTTTAAATCATGGGTTGAGACAAAACAAAAGAAAGAAAACGAATTTTCCAATATCAATGATCAGTACCATTGAATCGGATAGAATGGAAGAACTCCATTCACGATCTAAAACTAAAAAGGATAGATCTATCATATCTTTCTATTGTGTATGAAATTTATGGTTTCCATTGGTGCAAATTCAATCACTTCAATTTGCAATTTAAGATGAGAAAGAATTCCCCATTGGTAACAAATAGTTATCCATTAAGCGGGGGGAAATCCTATTTAAAAAGCGGAAAGATTATGTTTCTACTCTTGCAAGAACGGACTAACAGGGTCAGCTACCCAACCAAACTTCATAATTAAATACCGTTACTGTATAAGGTATATCTCGTTAGGAAAGACCTATTACTGGAAAATTCATGGGTAGAGCCAAAGAGTGGTAACTGTACAAGTTACCAATACAATAGGATTGATTAAATGAGGGAAAGGGCTCCGGTGTATAGAAAGGACCTCACCGTTTAAGAAGTAACCATAGAGACGATGGAACCCACAATTTCTTTATCTATTTCTATTTACTACTTTATTTTATTTCCAATGCGCCTAGAAAAAAGGAAAAAAGTGTGGTCGGGAAGGTTATAGTAGCAAAAGCCATTGGAATTTTCATCTTATAAATTGGAAGAATCCGTTTTGTTATTAATAGACTAGGAAAGGGGAAATGAATAACTGAAAGAAAGGAAATCAATTAGTTATTCATCAAAGTTTCATTTATTCAATGACCAGAATTAGACGAGGATATATAGCTCGGAGACGTAGAACAAAACTTCGTTTATTTGCCTCAAGCTTTCGCGGGGCTCATTCAAGACTTACTCGAACAATTACGCAACAGAAAATAAGAGCTTTGGCTTCGGCTCATCATGATAGAGATAGGAAAAAAAGAGATTTTCGTCGTTTGTGGATCACTCGAATAAATGCAGTAATTCGGCGAAATCGAGTATCCTATATTTATAGTAGATTAATACACAATCTGTATAAGGGGCAGTTGCTTCTTAATCGTAAAATACTTGCACAAATAGCTATATCAAATAGTAATTGTCTTTATATGATTTCCAATGAGATCATAAAATAAGGAGGTTGGAAGGAATCTTCCAGAATCTTTTAAATGGAGTTCTCTGGAGAATGAACTCCGGGAAGGTAGAATAGAAATTACTATGATAAAATCGGGATAATATGATAAAATCGTCAAAATGAGCGAACACGTTCAATAAAAAAAGATTTATTCTTATTCCCCAATTCTTTTTTTTCTTACAACACAACGGATTCCAGGATTTGTTGACCAAAACATCCAGGTGTTTGAGTTCGGATTGGAATTTTGATTCAATTGAGGAGTAAGCCTATTTTTTTCTGGTTCTAAGACCTGTAGTTCTAGCGGTCGACTCACTTCTTTCAAATTGTTTCTCATTATTAAGAAAAGGTAACGAAGATAAAATACGAGCTTGTTTTATAGCAATAGTAATTAATCGTTGTTCTTTTAAGGTCAATCTATTCACTCGTCTAGATAATATTTTTCCTTGTTCACTAATAAATCGACTAATTAAACTCATGTTTCTATAATCAATTCGATCCCCCGATTGGATCGGGGGCAAACGCCTACGAAAAGATCGCTTGGATTTAAGAAAGAGCCGCTTGGATTTATCCATAATTTTTTTATTCCTTAGCCTTCAAATCCTAATCGTTAAAATCCTATTCCGATCCAATCAAAAATGATTTCGAAAATGAATTAATAGGATTTGTTTGTCTCTATTTAGTTGTTTCTATTTAAATATATGAATAAGAGATCGATATATATATCTAATTTTTTTTCATGTTCCTTGGAAGAGTGACACACAAGAACTCGGTTCGATCTATATCTATTTCTTTATCTCCCCATGAATTGTATGTTTGGAACAATAGGGACAGAATTTTCTCAATTCCAATCGACTAGGTGTATTGTGTCGATTCTTTTGAGTAATATATCTGGAAATACCCGCCAATTCCTTATTAACACCGTTTCCAACACAACCGGTACATTCCAAAATAACCCTTACTCGGACATCTTTACCCTTGGCCATGAACCTCCTTTCGGGTTTTGATTCACCCAACTTTTCTATTTTCCGATCCAAAGCGAATAAGAAGAAAGGAACCAAAAAAAATAGAAGTTGCTAACAACTCAAAATCCAATTCTGAAATAAAGATTTTGTTGCAATCCATATAGTAAATAGTAAGTAATACAAAAATTTCTAACTATATTTCTACTCACAGTACAGTATTTCATTTAAGTATCTTGTATTGTATGATACTCTTCCCCTAGCCACATTTCCATTTCGCTTTTCTTTTAACTTTAACTCTATTCTTTTAACTTTAACTCTATTTTGAATTTAATTGGAGCCTGAACCCGAGTTTCGCTGAGGTTGAATCCACTTTTTTCTTTCTCGTTCGCCCCTTATTCTATCTATCGAATTCCAAAAAAAAAAACAAGAAAAGAGGGGAACGAGAGACAAATATTTGATTCTATCTCTACTCTTCTTCACCCCTTTCTATGTCAATAACTAGAATGAAAAAAAAGGAAATGTCAACGCATCGGGGAATAAACGATTGATTTCTATCAATAAACCTGCTAAAGACCCGAACCATAGAGTACTTAGTACCGGGGCCACGGAAAGATATGTTTTTAGATCTCGCATTGAAAATCCTCCTTCTTTTTTTTTTGTATTCCATATTGTAATACATTATGGTAAGAGATGTATATGTAGTTAAAGACCCCTTCTATTTGTGTGCGGAATCCCTAATTCAAATTGAAATGGGCAATGATTCGGTAGATAAGATTTTTTTTCTTTTTCTTAAAGCAGAAAAAAGGGTCCCTTTCCGTCTGAGAATTCCCGAGAAAAATATTTTTTTTTTATTATATGTTATATGATATGAGACGAAAAAAAAAGAAATGCCGGGATCCATTTTGCATATCAATGGAGGAAAGAGAATAAGGATGTGGAAAACAAGACGGGGATTCTCTACAATGATACTGTAGACCAATTGAAAGGGATGTAGCGCAGCTTGGTAGCGCGTTTGTTTTGGGTACAAAATGTCACGGGTTCAAATCCTGTCATCCCTACCTATTACTGTTCAGAGGAACAGTAACGAGAGATCCATTTTGATCGATTCAATTTGGACATACATAATCTTTAATGATATGTGATAGTATACACATGCAAGAAATATTTATCGGCGTTAGAAAAAAAAAAGAATCCCCCTCCTTATAGTCTTTTCCGTTGTGATAAGAAAGCGCTCTTAGTTCAGTTCGGTAGAACGTGGGTCTCCAAAACCCGATGTCGTAGGTTCAAATCCTACAGAGCGTGATACCGCTCTTGCCTTGTTAGCTTGGTAGATCGAAAATTACACTAAACTGAAATAATTGAACAGCAATCTGAATTTGACCTTGACCTCCCCCGGATTAAATTAAATAAAATTAAATTAAGTAAGGGGGGTCAGTTAAAAAAAGAGATGTTAATTAATCAAAGGTCCAACTGATCACCACGTCTGTATTGTAAATATGCGG